TTGGAGCTCTACTAATGAAGAAAAAATAAAGAAACTAAACAATGATTTTCTAAATAGGGCCAAAGTTCTAGATAAAGAATTTACTCCTCTAGATATATTCGAAAAACGAATTCGATTGTGTAATGATGAGACTAAAACAAAATACTTACCTAACATATATGATCCTTTCTTGAACGGACCCTGTCGTGGACGAATGAAAAAATGTTTTTCATCCTCAATCAAAAGGGAAAGTGACACAAAAAATTACATTTGGATAAATAAGATTCATGGTATCCTTCTTAATATTATTCTTAATATTAATAGTAATAGTAATTATCCAGAATTTGAACAGAAAATGGATAGATTTGATAGAAAATCATTATTAACTGAAATTCGTTTTTTTCTGAACTTAATCAGTAAATTTTCGGGAAAATCAGTATCAAACTTGAATTTTGAAGCATTTTATTTATTTCGAGAACATAAACAAGTAAAAATGGATTCCGAAGAAAAAAAAAGAAAAATCAAATTCTTATTCGACACAATTAGAACTGATCTGAACGATAAAACAATTGTAAATAGAAAAAAATGTATTGGAATAAAAGAAATAAGTAAAAAAGTTCCTCGATGGTCATATAAATTAATCGACGAATTGGAACAACTGGAGGGAAAAAATGAAGCAGAGAATTATCAGATTCGTTCCAGAAAAGCCAAACGTGTAGTGATTTTTACTAATAATTCACAGAATAAGGATACTTATAGTGATACTAGGGATGCTGATAATACTGATAAAAAAAAGGAATTGGCTTTAATACGTTATTCCCAACAACCAGATTTTCGGCGAGACATAATAAAAGGATCTATACGCGCTCAAAGGCGTAAAACAGTTATTTGGAAACTCTTTCAAAGAAGTGTGCATTCGTCTCTTTTTTTGGACAAAATTGAGAAACCCTTGTTCTTTTATCTTGATATTTTCGAGCCAATGCAAATATTTTTTATGTTCAAAAATTGGATGCGGAAAAAGACAGAATTTATAATTTCGGATTATACAGAGGAAAAGACAAAAGAAAGTGAGAAAAATGAGGAGGCCAAAAGAAAAAAAAACGAAAAAGAGGAAAAAAGACGTATAGAAATAGGAGAAACCTGGGATAGCATTATATTTGCTCAAGTAATAAGAGGTTTTTTATTAATAACCCAGTCGATTCTTAGAAAATATATTATATTACCTTCATTGATAATAACTAAAAATATCGTTCGTATACTATTATTTCAATTTCCCGAATGGTCAGAAGATTTTAGGGATTGGAATAGGGAAATTTATATTAAATGCACCTATAATGGCGTTCAATTATCCGAAAGAGAATTTCCAAAAAAATGGCTAACAGACGGTATTCAGATAAAGATATTATTTCCTTTTCGTCTGAAACCTTGGCACAGATCTAAGCTACAATCCTCTGAAAAGGAAAAGGATCCAATGAAAAAAAAAAAAGCGAAAAAAAAGGACTTTTGTTTTTTAACAATTTGGGGAATGGAAGTAGAATTGCCCTTTTCTGGTTATCCCAGAAATCGATTTTCATTTTTTGATCCCATTTTTAAAGAACTAAAAAAAAAAATGAAAAAATTGGAAAATTATTTTTTTCTGGTTCTAAAAGTTTTAAATGAAAGAACAAAATTTTTTCTAAATGTCTCAAAAGAAAGAGTAAAATGGATCATCAAAAGTATTCTCAAAAGTATTCTATTTCTAAACGAAAAAATAAAACAACTCCGAAATTCTTTATTTCTATTTAGATTCAAAAAAATGTATGAATTGAGTGAAAGCGAAAAAGATTCAACAATCAGTAAGAAGAATCTAATGATTTACGAATCGCCCATTCCAATTCAATCTATTAATTGGATAAATTCTTCATTAACAGAAAAAAAAATAAAAGATCTGAATGCTAAAACAAAGACAATCAGAGAGCAAATAGAAAAAACGACAAAAGAAAAGAAAAGGGGGTTTATAACTTCAAAGATAAATATTAGTTCGAACAAAACAACTTATAATGCTAAAAGATTAGAATTACAAAAAAATATTTGGCAGATATTACAAAGAAGAAATCTTCGATTAGCCCGTAAATCGCATTCTTTTTTTAAATTTTTCATGGAAAGGATATACATAGATATCTTTCTATGTATCATTAGTATTCCTAGGATTAATGTACAACTTTTTCTTGAATCAACAAAAAAAAATTTAAATAAATCCATTTACAAAAATGAAGCAAATGCAGAAAGAACTGATAAAACAAATCAAAGTATAATTCACTTTATTTCGATTATAAAAAAATATTATAATAATAATATTAGGAATACGAATATTAGGAATACGAATTCACAGAATTCTTTTGACATATCTTCCTTGTCACAGGTATATGTATTTTATAAATTATCACAAACCCAAATTATTAACGTATATAAGTATAAGTTAAGATCTGTTTTTGAATATCATCGAAGATTTTTTTTTCTTAAGAATGAAATAAAGGATTCTTTTTTGGGAGTAGACAGAATATTTCATTCCAAATTAAGACATAATAACCCTTCCGATTCTGTAATGAATCAATGGACAAATTGGTTAAAGAGTCATTCTCAATATGATTTATCTCAGAGCAGATGGTCTAGACTAATACCACAAAAATGGAGAAATAGAATCAATGAACGTCGTGTGGCTCAAAATAAAGATTTAACCAAATGTGATTCATATGAAAAAAACCGATTAATCCTTTACAAAAAACAACAAGTAGACTCATTAACAAAAAAAAAAAAAAAAATGAAAAAACAATATGGATATGATCTTTTATCATATAAATCTATTAATTATGCAGATAAGAAGGACTCCTATATTTATGGATATAGGTCACCATTCCAAGCAAATAAAAAGCAAGCAATTTCTTATAATTACAACACGCGTAAACAAAAATTATTTGATATAACGGGTGATATCTCTATCAAGAATTATATAGCAGAAGATTATATTATAGATATGGAAAAAAATCTGGATAGAAAGTATTTTGATTGGATGGGAATGAATGTAGAAATACTAAAACGTTCCATATCGAATCTGAAATTTTGGTTCTTTTCAAAATTTGTGATATTTTATAATGCATATACGAATAACCCGTGGATCATACCAATCCAATTACTTTTTTTCAATTTTAATGTAAATCAAAATGTTAGTGAAAATAAAAACATTACTGGAAAAAAAAAAATAATAGATATTTTTAGACCATCAAAAAAAAAAAAATCTCTTGAATTAGAGTTAGAGACTCGAAATCAAGCAAAAGAAGAATACGCAGATCGAGTAGATCTTGAATCATCTCTCTCAAACCAAGAAAAAGATATTGAAGAAGATTATGCAAGATCGGACGGGAAAGGGGATGAGGGTATAAAGAAAAAGAAATACAAGAACAAGATAGAGGCAGAACTAAATTTTTTACTAAGAAAGTATTTTGGTTTTCAATTGAACTGGAAGGGTTCCTTAAATCAAAGAATAATGAATAATATAAAAGTATATTGTCTCCTGATTAGATTGATAAATCTAAAAGAAATTGCTATAGCCTCTATTCAAAGAGGAGAACTAAGTCTAGATATTATGGTGATTCAGAATCAGAAAGATTTAACTCTTACAGGATTGAGGAAAAATAAAGAATTGATGAAAAAGGGAATATTGATTATCGAACCAGTTCGTCTGTCTAGAAAAAACGATGAACAATTTATTATGTATCAAACCACAAGCCTTTCGTTGATTCATAAGAGTAAGCGCCAAATTAATCAAAGATACCCAGAAAAAAGCCATGTTAATAAGAAGAATTTTGATAAATCCATTACAAAAACAAGAGATCAAAAGATAACAGAAAATAAAGAAAAAAATCATTATGATTTGCTTGTTCCTGAAAAAATTTTATCCGCTAGACGTTGTAGAGAATTGAGAATTCTAATTTATTTCAATCCTAGGAATAGAAATAGTGTGTATAGAAACACAACATTTTACAATGAGACTAAAGTCAATAATTGCTGTCAAGTTTTGGCTAAAAATAAAGATCTTGATAGATATAAAAAAAAACTAATGAATTTTAAATTATTTCTTTGGCCAAATTATCGATTAGAAGATTTAGCTTGTATGAATCGCTATTGGTTTGATACCAATAATGGAAGTCGTTTCAGTATAGTAAGGATACATATGTATCCGTGATTGAAAATTCGTTAATCTACATTTTTTCTTCTATTTACCGTAACATATCTGGTATGCGAAGACAAATGGATACACACATAAATGCGCACACGCATTGTGTTAACTTCTTTTCTGAGGCATTGATGCTAATTCAATGATGTATCCATTAGATCAAAAATGAATCAACAAAATCGTCTTTTTTTTTTTTAAGCCTACAAATTTTTATTTTGTGAATGCATAAATATCGTATTTTTTTATACCTATTTGAATTGGATTGATTAATAATAATTAAATTGATTTGAAAAAAAAAAATGAGGAATTCTTAAAGAAATTAAGATTATTGTGTATACAAAATTTAAATTTTGTGTCATTACTCTTACTGATCAATAAAAATATCTATCAAAAAAGGCGGGGGGAGAGCTTTCATTTTATGGTAAAAAATTCATTTCTACCGGTTATTTCACAAGAAAAAAAAGAAGAAAACCCCGGATCGGTTGAATTTCAAGTATTCAATTTCACCAATAAGATACGAAGACTTACTTCACATTTGGAATTGCATCGAAAAGACTATTTATCTCAAAGAGGTTTACGTAAAATTTTGAGAAAACGGCAACGACTACTGTCTTATTTGTCAAAGAAAAATGGAATACGTTATAAAAAATTAATAAATCAGTTGGATATTCGGGAGTCACAAATTCGTTAATTTGAAGAGTCATTTTGAATTATTCGATTTACTAGATCTTGAATTTTGATGAACTTATTTTCTTTTGTTTTAAGCAATTCATGGAAGAATGAATCGAGGAAAAATCTATGAATGTCCCAGCTACAAGAAAAGACCTTATGATAGTCAATATGGGCCCTCACCACCCATCAATGCATGGTGTTCTTCGACTTGTTCTTACTCTGGATGGTGAGGATGTTATTGATTGTGAACCAATATTGGGTTATTTACATAGAGGAATGGAAAAAATTGCGGAAAACCGAACTATTATACAATATCTGCCTTATGTAACACGTTGGGATTATTTAGCTACTATGTTCACAGAAGCAATAACCGTAAACGGACCGGAACAGTTGGGAAATATTCAAGTACCTAAAAGAGCCAGCTATATCCGAGTAATTATGTTGGAGTTGAGTCGTATAGCTTCTCACCTACTATGGCTGGGACCTTTTATGGCAGATATTGGTGCGCAAACCCCTTTCTTCTATATTTTCAGAGAAAGAGAATTAATATATGATCTATTCGAAGCTGCGACAGGTATGAGAATGATGCATAATTTTTTTCGTATCGGGGGAGTAGCGGCTGATCTACCTCATGGTTGGATAGATAAATGTTTTGATTTTTGCGATTATTTTTTAACAGGGGTTGTTGAATATCAAAAACTTATTACGCGAAATCCTATTTTTTTAGAACGAGTTGAGGGAGTGGGCATTGTTGGTGGAGAGGAAGTAATAAATTGGGGTTTATCAGGACCGATGCTTCGGGCTTCCGGAATACAATGGGATCTACGTAAAGTTGATAATTATGAGTGTTACGAGGAATTTGATTGGGAAGTTCAATGGCAAAAAGAAGGAGATTCATTAGCTCGTTATTTAGTTCGAATTGGTGAAATGATGGAATCCATAAAAATAATTCAACAGGCTTTGGAAGGAATTCCCGGCGGTCCATATGAGAATTTAGAAATCCGCTGCTTTGATAGAGAAAAGGAGCCAGAATGGAATGATTTTGAATATCGATTCATTAGTAAAAAACCGTCTCCGACTTTTGAATTGCCAAAACAAGAACTTTATGTAAGAGTTGAAGCCCCAAAGGGGGAATTAGGAATTTTTCTAATAGGGGATCAGAATGGTTTTCCTTGGAGATGGAAAATTCGTCCACCGGGTTTTATCAATTTGCAAATTCTTCCTCAATTAGTTAAAAGAATGAAATTGGCCGATATTATGACAATACTAGGTAGCATAGATATCATTATGGGAGAAGTTGATCGCTGAAATGATAATTGATACAACAGAAATACAAGATATCAATTCTTTTTCCAGATTGGAATCTTTAAAAGAGGTCTATGGAATTCTCTGGGTACTTGCCCCTATTTTTACTCTTGTATTGGGAATCACAATAAGTGTACTAGCAATTGTATGGTTAGAAAGAGAGATATCCGCAGGGATACAACAGCGTATTGGACCTGAATACGCCGGTCCTTGGGGAGTTCTTCAAGCTCTAGCAGATGGAACAAAACTACTTTTCAAAGAGAATCTTATTCCATCTAGGGGAGATATTCGTTTATTCAGTATCGGACCATCCATATCAGTCATATCAATTCTAATAAGCTATTCAGTAATTCCTTTTGGCTATAACTTTGTTTTATCTGATCTCAATATTGGTGTTTTTTTATGGATTGCTATTTCGAGTATTGCTCCCATTGGACTTCTTATGTCAGGATATGGATCAAATAATAAATATTCCTTTTTGGGTGGTCTACGAGCTGCTGCTCAATCAATTAGTTATGAAATACCATTAACTCTATGTGTGTTATCAATATCTCTACGTGCGATTCGTTGAGACAGAAATTTTTCAATGCTATTGCTATGCTCCTTTCTTTATAGGGACTTTCTTTATAGGACTTTATTTATAGGAAAGGGGTAGAATAAATTGTATAGAGATCCTCATTTTCATTATTATTATTCGCAATTCGGATTGAAGAACTAAATCAGATAGTTATATGAGTGAAATAAAACAGCTTCTATTGAATATATTTTATGAATACTATATTTAATATATAGTATGATGATTTTAAATTGCAGTAAAAATATTGAGTCTCATTTTCTATGTATAAGAATTCAGTGAAAAAAAAAAATTATAAGCAGAAGAGTCCCTTTACCCCAAGATTGGGTGATTAGTCATCCTGTCTTGAAGCGGGCTCAAAAGACCAACCTTATTGAGTTTTCACTACCATTTGTATGAATTATCATACATGTATTAACATAAATAAAAGGGGGTTAATAAATGAGTGGATGGTTAGAAACACCAAGATACACAAAGGATTAGTAACGCAGATTATGTAAATTATCCCAAAGAGCATTTACGCATAATAGAAAAAGAATACTAATTGGGGCTTTAAGTTGGTAGAAAAAATCAAGCAGTACTCCCCACAATTCCGATCCAGAGTATGCTCCTATCCACTGATTAAATAAATGACTATCAGGAACGAAATAATCCTTAAATTTTTTTTAAGTCCCCTTTTACTTGTACAAAAAAAGTACAAAAAAAGAAGAATAGGAACGAAAAAAAAATAGAAAGAAAAAAATAGAAAAAGCGATCCCCTTTTTCTATTTTTTTTTTCTTTCTTGTATCCATCCATATTCATGGAGATAGAATTCATGTCATAATTCAGAAACAAACTAATGTGTAATTATTTTTCGTAATCGAAAACGATGGGGGGTTTATTGATAATTCTAAAAGAGTTTTTTATTGAAGAATTAAGTTATTACTCAACAAATTCAAATTTTTCATTTTTAAGGGATGAGATCAATTCAGAAGTACCTTTTGTATCTTTATCTTTTATAAAAATGGATTTCTCTTTTTTATTTAATTATTTATTTTTATTTTTTATTAGAACAGACAGAATTCAATTGGTCTAATTCAGAACCGTCCGATAGATCCGATAGATTTGAATCTTATCTATCTTAGGGATATATCAAGAGATATAAATAACCGGCCCGGTCCTTAGATTTATTTAAGGCTTTAGAGGAGCCGTATGAGGTGAAAATCTCATGTACGGTTCTGTAATAGCGATGGTAAGAGTAATGTTATCACCGACTAGGATTATCTAACAGTTTAAGTACAGTTGATATAGTTGATACACAATCAAAATATGGTTTTGGGGGATGGAATTTGTGGCGTCAACCTATAGGTTTCATCGTTTTTCTAATTTCTTCCCTAGCGGAATGTGAAAGATTACCTTTTGATTTACCAGAAGCGGAAGAAGAATTAGTAGCCGGTTATCAAACCGAATATTCGGGTATAAAATTTGGTTTATTTTACGTTGCTTCCTATTTAAACCTATTAATTTCTTCATTGTTTGTAACAGTTCTTTACTTGGGCGGTTCGAATATCTCTATTCCGTATATATTCGTTTCTGAGTTTTTTGAAATAAATAAAGCATATGGAGTTTTTGGAACTACGATTGGTATCTTTATTACACTAGCTAAAACTTATTTGTTCTTGTTCATTTCTATCACAACAAGATGGACTTTGCCTAGGCTAAGAATGGATCAATTATTAAATCTTGGGTGGAAGTTTCTTTTACCTATTTCTCTCGGTAATCTATTATTAACAACTTCGTCTCAACTGTTTTCACTGTAAAAGATTGATCTTCTATATTCATAACTTGTCTCAAACAAGAGAAAGAAACGAAACAAAAATATTCATAGATATTCACGATATGTTCCTTATGGTAACTGGGTTCATGAATTATGGTCAACAAACAGTCCGAGTTGCAAGGTACATTGGTCAAAGTTTCATGATTACCTTATCCCACGCAAATCGTTTACCTGTCACTATTCAATATCCTTATGAAAAATTAATCACATCGGAACGTTTCCGCGGTCGAATCCATTTTGAATTTGATAAATGCATTGCTTGTGAAGTATGTGTTCGTGTGTGTCCTATAGATCTACCCGTTGTTGATTGGAAACTGGAAACTGATATTCGAAAGAAACGATTGCTTAATTACAGTATTGATTTCGGAATCTGTATATTTTGTGGTAACTGTGTTGAGTATTGTCCAACAAATTGTTTATCAATGACTGAAGAATATGAACTTTCGACTTATGATCGTCACGAATTGAATTATAATCAAATTGCTTTGGGCCGTTTACCAATGTCAGTAATTGATGATTATACAATTCGAACAATTCAAATAAAATAAAATTCTTTCTAATTAAAAAAAAAATTCTTATAAAAAGGAAAATCATATAAATCAAATCATATTCTATATATCATATTCTATATATCATATTCTATATATATATAAATATATATAAATAAAATAGAATAGAATAAATAGAATAATATAAATTTGGATAATATAAAAAAAAAATATTAAAAAAAATGAATAAATATTCTAATAAATATTATATTAGAAACATTCTATATTATATAAATATTAAATAAATATATATAGTTTAGTTTTAATATATATAGTTTAGTTTTAATATAGTTTCGAATAGTTTCGAACTACTCTTTCGTATAAAGAATGGAATGACATTGGTCCTATAACTGTACCTATATCAATTCACACTCCTTAGGATTTGATTTAATTTAATGCGGAGAGAAACTTAGTATATCAAATTTTTTCCTGGTCGTATCAATAAGGTCATGAAATTTCGATTTATTTATCTCCTATTTTACATATAATGGATTTACCTGAACCGCTACATGATTTTCTTTTAGTCTTTCTGGGATCCGGTCTTGTATTAGCAAGTCTAGGAGTAGTATTACTTACTAACCCAATTTTTTCTGCTTTTTCGTTGGGACTGGTTCTTGTTTGTATATCTTTATTCTATATTTTATCAAACTCCCATTTTGTAGCTGCAGCACAGCTACTTATTTACGTGGGAGCTATAAACGTTTTAATCATATTTGCTGTGATGTTCATGAATGGTTCAGAATATTACCAAGATTTTCCTCTTTGGACCGTTGGGGATGGAATTACTTTGATGGTTTGTACAAGTATTTTTGTTTCACTAATAACTACTATTCCCGATACATCATGGTACGGGATTATTTGGACTACAAGACCAAATCAGATTATAGAGCAAGATTTGATAAGTACTAGTCAACAAATTGGAATTCATTTATCAACAGATTTTTTTCTTCCATTTGAACTCATTTCAATAATTCTTTTATCTGCTTTGATAGGTGCAATTGTCGTGGCTCGCCAGTAAGAAATCTTTAGAACTAGCAATAGAAATCTAAATTCAATTTTGTTCGATTTTCTCACATTTATTTCCGTTGAATTCTATGTGAACGTGAAAAAGTGTTTATAAAGTGTTTATGTAGAAAATCAATTTATTTTATTTATTGCCAATATATTCTTTTGTTCCAAACTTGTTATATTCTTTAGTCAATCGAATCTGTTGAATTGTTGTTCATATTGAAATGAATCGAAATTGATAAGGAGTTGGTCAATGATGCTCGAACATGTACTTGTTTTGAGTGCCTATTTATTTTCTATCGGGATCTATGGATTGATCACGAGCCGAAATATGGTTAGAGCCCTTATGTGCCTTGAACTTATACTGAATGCAGTTAATATAAATCTCGTAACCTTTTCTGATTTTTTTGATAGTCGCCAATTAAAAGGAAATATTTTTTCAATTTTTGTTATAGCTATTGCAGCCGCTGAAGCAGCTATTGGATCGGCTATTGTTTCGTCAATTTATCGTAACAGAAAATCAACTCGTATCAATCAATCGAATTTGTTGAATAAATAGTATTAATCATCATAATTAATTAATTATAAAAAGTAGAATTTAGAATAGTGTAATATTCATCAATTCAAATTAGCATGTATGCTACACAACTTATGATCATGTTTGCGAAAACGTAAGAAATCAAAATATCTTGGTCCTCTTCTTTTCTTATGAATTGATCCAGAAGTCAATTTTGATTAGCAAAATTCTGGTAAATCATTGATTCATCTGGTATCTAAATATATGATTCATTTACGAGTTTACTAGATCGAAAATTTTTAATTTTTGATGTTCAAAAATTACTATAGATCCAATGTCACACTCAGTAAAGATTTATGATACATGTATAGGATGTACTCAATGTGTCCGAGCCTGCCCCACAGATGTATTAGAAATGATCCCTTGGGACGGATGTAAAGCTAAGCAAATTGCTTCTGCCCCAAGAACAGAGGACTGTGTTGGTTGTAAGAGGTGTGAATCCGCCTGTCCGACGGATTTCTTAAGTGTTCGAGTTTATTTATGGCATGAAACAACTCGAAGCATGGGTCTAGCTTATTGATACGTTTCAAAAAACACCACACGAATACGTTTTTTTACTGGCAAAAACCCGTGCTCAAAATAGAAAAGAAAATATTTTCTTTTCTATTTTGAGCACGGGTTTTTCTGGCCCAAGTGTATCTTATTTTTATCACGAATTATTTTCCTTGGTTAACAATAGTTGTAGTTTTGCCAATAGCCGGGGGTTCCTTAATCTTCTTATTTCCTCATAGAGGAAATAAGGTAATTAGGTGGTATACCATTTGTATATGCTTAATTGATCTCCTTCTAACAACCTATGCATTTTGTTATCATTTCAAATTGGATGACCCATCAATCCAACTGACGGAAAATTATAAATGGATCCATTTTTTTGATCTTTACTGGAGATTAGGAATAGATGGACTCTCTATAGGACCTATTTTACTGACGGGATTTATCACCACTTTAGCTACTTTAGCGGCTCAGCCGGTTACTCGTGAATCCCGATTATTCCATTTCCTGATGTTAGCAATGTATAGCGGTCAAATAGGACCCTTTTCTTCTCGAGACATTTTACTTTTTTTCATCATGTGGGAATTAGAATTAATTCCCGTTTATCTACTTTTATCCATGTGGGGGGGAAAGAAACGTTTGTATTCAGCTACAAAGTTTATTTTGTACACTGCGGGAAGTTCTGTTTTTTTATTAATGGGAATTCTAGGTATCGGTTTATATGGTTCTAATGAACCAACATTAAATTTTGAAACATTAACTAATCAATCGTATCCCGTGGCGCTGGAAATAATATTCTATATGGGATTTCTTATTGCTTTTGCTGTCAAATCGCCGATTATACCCTTACATACATGGTTACCAGACACCCACGGAGAGGCACATTATAGCACTTGTATGCTTTTAGCTGGAATCTTATTAAAAATGGGAGCGTATGGATTGATTCGAATTAATATGGAATTATTACCCCGCGCTCATTCTATATTTTCCCCCTGGTTAATGATATTAGGTTCAATTCAAATAATCTATGCAGCTTCAACATCTCTTGGTCAACGTAATTTAAAAAAAAGAATAGCTTATTCCTCGGTATCTCATATGGGTTTCATAATTATAGGAATTGGTGCTATAAGCGATATGGGGCTCAACGGGGCCATTTTACAAATAATCTCCCATGGATTTATTGGCGCTGCGCTTTTTTTCTTGGCGGGAACTAGTTATGATAGACTACGTCTTCTTTATCTCGACGAAATGGGCGGAATGGCTATCCCAATGCCAAAAATATTCACAGTTTTCAGTATCTTCTCGATGGCTTCTCTTGCATTGCCGGGCATGAGCGGTTTTGTTGCAGAATTGATAGTTTTTTTTGGAATAATTACCAGCAAAAAATATCTTTTAATGACAAAAATACTAATTACTTTTGTAACAGCAATTGGAATGATATTAACTCCTATTTATTCATTATCTATGTTACGGCAGATGTTCTATGGGTACAAGCTTTTTAATACACCAAACTCTTATTTTTTTGATTCTGGACCGCGAGAATTTTTTATTTCGATTTCTATCCTTATACCCGTAATAGGTATTGGTATTTATCCGGATTTCATTTTCTCATTCTCGGTTGACAAGGTTGAAGCTATTCTATCTAATTTTTTATAGATAGTTTTCGTGAATAAATGAATAAAACCAAAAAATCAAAAAGAGAAATAAACCCTATGTACAATGAAAAAAAAACTTTTTCCGTTGCATTAACTTAAAAAAATGAATTTGAATTGTAATCGAATATGTTTGCTGTTTGTGAGAACCCCTTGAATCACTACATTACTTGATTTAAAGGGTTCTCGACGATTTAGGGGAAGTTTTCTTAATATATAATATAATCGAATTTATTATATATGCTTTCTATATTTGTATTTGTCAGGTCCTTTACTCACTTTAATTCAATTAGATGTAAATAAACCATAACTGTGTAGTCCTATTCCTAATAGATTGATCCCAAAATAACATATCCAAATTATAAGAAAGCCCATAGAGGCCACTATTGAAGAATTTACACCTTCCAATTTTTTATTTTTTCTAGTATGTAAATAAATCGCGAATATGGTCCAAGTAATAAAGGCCCAAGTTTCCTTTGGATCCCAATTCCAATATGATCCCCATGCCTCATTAGCCCATACTGCTCCTGAAAGAATACCTATCGTTAAAAATATAAAACCTAGACTAATAATACGATAACTCCAATGATCCAATTGTTGAATAAATTGAGACCTGTAATAATTTACAGAAGAAAAAGAAGTTTTTCGTAAAACATTCTTTCTTTCATTCATATTCATGTATTTGATCTCAGCAAAAGAAGATGGTTCATTTAAAAAATAAAAATTATTATTTTTACCAAAAATTTGTATGACTTCTCGAAATGTAATGACTAAAATAGCTACTGATAATAATGATCCACATAAAAGAGCTGCATAGCCCAATATAATCATACTTACGTGCATCATTAACCAATGGGATTGTAGAGCGGGTACTAATATTGCGGATTGATGCATTTCGGTTAAAAGACCCGAAGTAGCAAAACCTTGGGTAAAAATAACACTTGGTGCGATTATTGTACTTAAATGGTTTTTATTCTTTTTAAAACATGGAATCATATGAAAAATGGAAAAACCCCATGAAAGAAAGATTAATGATTCATATAAATCACTAAATGGTAAATGGCCCGAAAAAATCCAACGAGTAACTAACAATACCGTTATACAGAAAAAGGTTATTATCATGCCTTTTTCGGACGAATCATATAATCTTACGATTTCATTGACTAATAAGGTTATCAAATGAATTGAAATTACAATTGATACGATCGAAAACGATATATGAGTTAATATATGCTCTAAAGTTGAAAATATCATATAAAAAAAAAATGAAAATAAAAAAAAAAGGTCTGAATACTAGTAATAGAAATCGGGAATTGAATTCATTATAGGACTTACTCTTTTAGAAGATAAGATGCCATGCCGCCACTCGGACTCGAACCGAGATGCTCTAGCACTGCTTCCTAAGAGCAGCGTGTCTACCAATTTCACCATGGCGGCTTACTCGAAATAATAATAAGCGATTTTTAGTCAATCGTCGAGATTGAAAGAATCAATTAAAATACAATATTTGTTTAGTAAACATTAAAGAATTTAAAGAATTCTATTATAAGAATAATTATTATTAGAATTAAGTTAGAATTAAGAATAATTATTATTAGAATATTAGAATTATTTTATTAGAATTATTTTATTAGAATTATTCTACTAAATTTCTAATAAATTCTTATTTATTAGAATAACTTCTTAATAAGAAATAATAAATTCTTAATAATTAATAAGAAATTATTATAATAGAGAAATATATATTAAATCTGAAATATATATATATTTCAGATTTAATATATATATATAAATAAAATAGAATAATATAAATTTGGATAATATAAAAAAAAAAATATAAAATAAATTAAGAAAGATAAATATAAATAGATTAGATTATTATTTTTAAATAATAATAAATAAGAATTTAAATAAGAAATAATAAGAATTTAAATAAGAAATAATAAATAATAATAAATAATTAATTAAATAATAAATAATTATAGACAATTCTATATTAAATATTCTATTCTATATTAGAGAATATTCTTTGAATCCAGCTAATTCAGATTATTCCAACTTTGTATTTGTTACACAAAAAAACTTTTTGAGTTCCCCGTAGAAATAGATTGCGATAATGAAAAAGCTTTCAATGCTGTCCAATATCCCCTTTTTTTCCAAAAAGTTTTCCGAATTCTTTTTTTTGATATAGAAGTGCGCTTTTTTGGAACTGCCATTCAACTAGTATAGTTTTTCATTGCTACAGTTCAATGTGAAAGACATTTCTTCTGTAAATGAAAACGAATTGTTCTTTAATTAGCCATATATCTTATCTATCTTAATTTCCCTTTTTTATGTTTTCTATCTTCTATCTTTATGTTTTCTATCTTCTATCTAAAGTAAAACATTGAATATTATAACCCTTTTTCAAAATTTTTCCAAACATACTTTTTATTGTAATGGAAAATAATCAATTAGTTCAAAAATGAACTAATGTTTTAATGTTTTTGAATAAAAAAAAAATTATTATTTTATTATTATTTTATTGGGTCATGTCATATGAATTGTTTTTTATGATTCATATCAAAATAAACAAACGAATGTTCTTAGTTTTGGTCTAATTATTTATCCCCTCATTCTATAGATAAAAATTTTTGTATAATTTTTAAAATATAAATTTTATTATATTCAAATTTTATTATTATTTATTATATTATTATTTATTAATAGTAATATTTGTTACTAAAAACAAAAATCAAATAAAAACAAAAAAAAAGTTTATTTTTCACTAGGAATTTGGTTATTGGCCCATTTTGACTTTGTACTTTGCAATATTTGAAGTATTGTGCAAAGATTCAGAATAATTAATAATAGATAATTCTATTTATATGTATGTTCACTTTTTTTTATTAACTGAACCTTTTACAAAAGAGATAAAACCGACGAATAAGAAAAAAAAAACTCATAAAAAATTCATTAAGAATCAAACTCTTTTTTATTCTTTATTTATTTATTTTTATGGAGTATACACATCAATCTTCATGGATCATACCTTTCATTCCACTTCCAGTTCCTATGTTAATAGGAGTGGGACTTCTACTTTTTCCTGCGGCAACAAAAAATCTTCGCCGTATGTGGGCATTTCCTAGTATTTTTTTTTTAAGTATAGTTATGATTTTTGCGGTCGATCTGTCTATTCATCAAATCAATAACAGTTCTATCTATCAATATGTATGGTCGTGGACTATAAATAATGATCTTTCTTTAGAGTTTGGCTACTTGATCGATTCACTTACCTCTATTATGTCAATATTAATAACTACTGTTGGCATTCTGGTTCTTATTTATAGTGATAATTATATGTCTCATGATCAAGGATATTTGAGATTTTTTGCTTATATGAGTTTTTTTAATACTTCAATGTTGGGATTAGTTACTAGTTCTAATTTGATACAAATTTATATTTTTTGGGAATTGGTTGGAATGTGTTCTTATCTATTAATAGGTTTTTGGTTCACACGTCCTATTGCGGCAAATGCTTGTCAAAAAGCGTTTGTAACTAATCGTGTAGGGGATTTTGGTTTATTATTAGGAATTCTAGGTCTTTATTGGATAACAGATAGTTTGGAATTTCGGGATTTGTTTCAAATATTCAAGAACTTGATTTTTAATAATGAGGTTAATATTTTTTTTGTTACTTTGTGTGCCCTCTTGTTATTTTGCGGTTCAGTTGCTAAATCTGCCCAATTTCCCCTTCATGTATGGTTACCGGATGCTATGGAAGGACCTACTCCTATTTCCGCTCTTATACATGCTGCTACTATGGTAGCAGCGGGAATTTTTTTGATAGCTCGACTTCTTCCTCTTTTCATAGTTATACCCTCCATAATGAATGGAATAGCTTTCATAGGTATAATAACAGTAGTATTAGGAGCTACTTTAGCTCTTGCTCAAAAAGATATTAAGAGAAATTTGGCCTATTCCACAATGTCTCAATTGGGTTATATGATGTTAGCTCTAGGTATGGGCTCTTATCGAGCCGCTTTATTTCATTTGATTACTCATGCTTATTCAAAAGCATTGTTGTTTTTAGGATCCGGATCCATTATTCATTCAATGGAAGCTATTGTTGGATATTCTCCAGAAAAAAGTCAAAATATGGTTCTTATGGGCGGTTTAACAAAACATGCGCCAATTACAAAAACTGCTTTTTTAATGGGTACACTTTCTCTTTGTGGTATTCCGCCCCTTGCCTGTTTTTGGTCCAAAGATGAGATTCTTAATGATAGTTGGTTGTATTCACCAATTTTCGCAATAATAGCTTGTTCCACAGCAGGATTAACTGCATTTTATATGTTTCGGATCTATTTACTTGTTTTTGAAGGATATTTAAACGTTCATTTTCGAAATTTCAATGGAAAAAAAAATAGTTCATTCTATTCAATATCTTTATGGGGTAAAGAAGGAAAAAAAAATTTAAAAAAGAAAATTCATTTATTAGCTTTATTAACAATGAATAATAATGAAAGGATTTCTTTTTTTCCGAAGAATACATATCCACATTCAATTAATCAAAATGTCAAAAGCATAACACGTCTTTGTATTGATAGTACCTATTTTGGTACTAAAAAGGCTGCTTGTTTCTATCCTCATGAATCGGACAATACTATGCTTTTTTCTATGC